CTCTCAGAAATATTTTTCCCTTTTGGAAGATACAGGAGCGAAACAATCAACCTATTGATATTGGAAGACAAAAATGATTCTTCCAATGTATCATTTCTGAGTCCAATGGAATTCATAGGTATAGGAAGAAGCCCCATCAAATAGAGATTTTTTCTTTCGACCATATTTCGATTGTTAATACGATATATAAATATAAGGACCCCCATTACAAGCAGTACTACACCTTTGATCGTGAAATTGAAATATCGATTCCTTCTTAAATCCTGTGAATCGTGTGAAAGTAGGATACTCAAAATTCGGGGGTCAAAGAGTTTCATAAAACGTTCTTGGTGGAAAAAAATGTAAGTGAAAGATCCCACTGAATCAAATTTGTCCCATGAATCCACGAAATAGTGAGAATTTTTGATCTCTCTCAATTCGAAGATCCAGGATTTAAATTGATTTCGTTTCATTGATTCCTCCTAAAGATTGCATTTCAATTGCACTTTGGTAATTCACGATGTATGACGATCCCTGCTAAGCATCCATGGCTGAATGGTTAAAGCGCCCAACTCATAATTGGCGAATTCGTGGGTTCAATTCCTGCTGGATGCACACCAATTGGAACGTTCAATAAGTCTATTAGAATTGGCTCTGTATCAATGGAATCTCATCATTCATACATAATGAATTGGTATGGTATATTCATACCATAACATAGGAACAGTAAGAACTAGAATTCTTATCAATACTGGAACTCATAGGGGGGAAAATGGATTTATGGATGGAATCAAATATGCAGTATTTACCGAAAAAAGTCTTCGGTTATTGATGGTGAACAATCAATATACTTCTAATGTCGAATCAGGATCAACTAGGACAGAAATAAAGCATTGGGTCGAACTCTTCTTTGGTGTCAAGGTAATAGCGATAAATAGTCATCGACTTCCCCGAAAGGGGAAAAGAATGGGACCTATTATGGGAGATACAATGCATTACAGACGTATGATCATTACGCTTCAACCAGGTTATTCTATTCCACCTGTTATAAGAACTTAAATTCAAATTCTTAATACAAATCCTTAATAACATAGCATGGCGATACATTTATACAAAACTTCTACCCCGAGCACACGCAACGGAGCTGTAGACAGTCAAGCGAAATCCACTCCACAAAAGCAAAAGAGTTTGATCTATGGACAGCATCATTGTGGTAAAGGTCGTAATGCCAGAGGAGTCATTACCGCAGGGCATAGAGGGGGAGGTCATAAGCGTCTATACCGTAAAATCAATTTTCGACGGAATGAAAAAGACATATCTGGTAGAATCGTAACCATAGAATACGACCCAAATCGAAATGCATACATTTGTCTCATACACTATGGGGATGGTGAGAAGCGATATATTTTACATCCCAGAGGGGCTAGAATTGGAGATACCATTGTTTCTGGTACAGAAGTTCCTATATCAATGGGAAATGCCCTACCTTTGAGTGCGGTTTGAACTATTGATTTACGTAATTGGAAGTAACCAATTAGGTTTACGACGAAACCTAGAAATCGATCACTGATCCAAGTTGAGTACCTCTACGGGATAGACCTCAACAGAAAACTGAAGAGTAACGGCAGCAGGTGATTGAGTTCAGTGGTTCCTTATATAAAATTATTGACTCTAGAGATATAGTAATATGGAGAAAATACCATTTTTTGAAGCACGGACAGAGCCGGAAGCACCCCTTGTTTCAAAGAGAGGAGGACGGGTTATTCACATTTCATTTGATGGTCAGAGGCAAATTGAAAGCTAAGCAGTGGTAATTCTAAGGATCTCCGGAGGAATAATAGAGATGTCTCCTACGTTACCCGTAATATGTGGAAGTATCGACGTAATTTCATAGAGTCATTCGGTCTGAATGCTACAGGAAGAACATAAGCCAGATGACGGAACGGGGAGACCTAGGGTGTAGAAGATCGTAGCATGAGTGATTCGGCAGATTTGGATTACTATATATCCACTCATATGGTGCTTCATCATACGATTCATATAATATCCATCTGTCTAGATATCATCATATACATCCAGAAAGCCGTATGCTTTGGAAGAAGCTTGTACGGTTTGGGAAGGGATTTTAAAAAATAAAAAAGAAGAATCTACTTCAACCGATATGTCCTTAGGCACGGCCATACATAACATAGAAATAACACTTGGAAAGGGTGGACAATTAGCTAGGGCAGCAGGTACTGTAGCGAAACTGATTGCAAAAGAGGGGAAATCGGCCACATTAAGATTACCATCTGGGGAGGTTCGTTTGGTATCCAAAAACTGCTCAGCAACAGTCGGACAAGTAGGTAATGTTGGGGTGAACCAGAAAAGTTTGGGTAGAGCCGGATCTAAGTGTTGGCTAGGTAAGCGTCCTGTAGTAAGAGGAGTAGTTATGAATCCTGTAGACCATCCCCATGGAGGTGGGGAAGGGAGGGCCCCCATTGGTAGAAAAAGACCCACAACCCCTTGGGGTTATCCCGCGCTTGGAAGAAGAAGTAGGAAAAGGAATAAATATAGTGATAGTTTTATTCTTCGTCGCCGTAAATAGGAATATATGTTTTGTTTCTTCGCCTTTCATTGCATTTTTAAATAGGAAAAGGGAGTAATCGGCTGTGGCGCGTTCACTAAAAAAAAATCCTTTTGTAGCTAATCATTTATTGGGAAAAATGGAGAAGCTCAACATGAGGGAGGAGAAAGAGATAATAGTCACTTGGTCCCGGGCATCTACCATTATACCCACAATGATCGGTCATACAATTGCTATTCACAATGGAAAGGAGCATTTACCTATTTATATAACAGATCGTATGGTGGGTCACAAATTGGGAGAATTCGCACCTACTCTCACTTTCCGGGGGCATGCGAGAAACGATAATAGATCTCGTCGGTAATAAAGTGAAATGGGTGCTCATCATTCATTGGTAGGAGGTGGAACTTTATGATAAAGGGAAAATCGCGTACAGAAGTCAAAGCTTTAGCTCAATATATATGTATGTCTGCTCACAAAGCGAGAAGAGTAATTGATCAGATTCGTGGGCGTTCCTATGAACAAACACTTATGATACTAGAACTCATGCCTTATCGAGCATCTTATCCCATCTTCAAATTAGTTTATTCTGCAGCAGCAAATGCTAGTCACAATAAGGGTTTGAACGAAGCTGATTCATTCATTAGTAAAGCCGAAGTCAATGGAGGTGTTATCGTGAAAAAGTGCAAACCTCGAGCTCGGGGACGCAGTTATCCGATAAAAAGACCCACCTGTCATATAACTATTGTATTGAATAAGAGATCTAATTTAACAAAAAAATAGCCTTTTGACTTTGATTTGATAGATCAAGCCTTCTTAATATTTAGAAAGAAAATATGCATATATAAATTAGATAGATATGGGACAAAAAATAAATCCACTTGGTTTCAGACTTGGTACAACCCAAAGTCATCATTGCCTTTGGTTCGCACAACCAAAAAATTATTCCGGGGGTCTCCAGGAAGATGAAAAAATACGGGATTGTATCAAGAATTATGTACAAAAACATATGAGAGTATCCTCAGGTTTCGAAGGAATTGCGCGTATAGGGATTCAAAAAAAAATCGATCTGATCCAGGTCATAATCCATATTGGATTCCCCCATTTTTTAATAGAGGGTCGAGCCCGAGGAATCGAAGAATTACAGATCAATGTACAAAAAAAGTTAAATTCTGTGAACCGGAGACTCAACATTGCTATCACAAGAGTTGCAAAACCGTATGGACAACCCACTATTCTTGCAGAATATATAGCTCTACAATTAAAGAATAGAGTTTCGTTTCGAAAGGCAATGAAAAAGGCTATTGAATTAACTGAACAAGCGGACACAAAGGGAATTCAGGTACAAATTTCGGGGCGTATCAACGGAAAAGAAATTGCCCGTGTCGAATGGATCAGAGAAGGTAGGGTTCCCCTACAGACGATTCGAGCTAAAATCGATCATTGTTCCTATGCAGTTCGAACTATCTATGGGGTATTAGGCATCAAAATTTGGATATTTCTAGACGAGGAATAATGAATAATGGGCGCTTGCCATTTTATCCAGCGATAGGACAAAAAATGAGAAATTGTTTCATTCTTTTTTATTTTTCCGTTCAATCCAAAATGAGCAATTCTCAATTCTATAGGGTTGAATAAAAAATTTGATTGACCATTTGGTAGAATTGCTATGCTTAGTGTGTGACTCGTTGGTTTTTCTTTGGAGTTGGGATTCAAAGAAACAATGATCGGCCTCTAGTATGAACTAATAACCAGCTCATTGCTTCGTATTATCGAGATCCAAGGAACCAGTCACTATATGATGTATCGATCATATAGTTGTAGCAACTGAAATCTTTTTTCCATAAAGTAGAAATCAATCAAATTATGGATTATGAAGCAAAAATAGAGGGATGTGGATAAGTGGAAGGGTGAGAGAAAGAAAGAAGTAGAATAGTAATGATAGATTATTCCAATATGTATGGTCTATGAATCATCTCACAAAAGAAAAGGCAGTGTGATAAAGCATCAATACTGATTCGTCTAGAATTAGATGAATCCGGTTCATAGGAAAAATCAAAACAAAATAATAATTTAATTAATTTTAATTAATAATAAAGTAAAGAAATAAAGTAAGGAGCCTCGAGTCGATCTAGACTGAGGAGATTGACTCGGGAACGGATTTTTTTGGAGCTCCATTGCATAGTTCAGGCCTAGCCATTAATGGAGAAGCTATGGGAACGAAGGAACCTGTGACTGCAGAAGATTCTATTGAAAACGAATTTTAATGATTCATTGGATGGGATGGCGGAACGAGACAGGAACCAATTGATTTATTCTGAGTGGTCATGGGTGAACCCTTCGAATGAAGCAGATATTGAAAGAGTCAATATTCGCCCGCGAAACCCTTATTGGATTTTTGATTCCAAAATTTTGGAATATTCCGTAAAAATCAAAACAAGGATTCGTTATAAAT